TCTATTCTTGTATGAATAGAGGAGGGTTTTCCTCTTTTCTTAGAGAGTTCGAATAGAACAAGTAGTCAGATGTAAGATACTTTATAGAAATTTCCATCTCATCTCAAGGTTTAGAATAGATCGGTGTTGGTATATTCCTTTTCTTAATATCCAGGCTGAAGAGTTTCTATTGATTGAATAGTGAAAGTGAATACAGAAAGAGAATACTACCCCCCTTTTGTGATGTGGTTTGCTAGGTTTCGGGAAGGTATACAAAGACAAAAGCCTAGTTGACGTTTTTGACAATGTTTACAATGAAACTTACCAAATATAGTTGTTTTTAAAACTTTAGCTTGTATACAAAGAAAGCAGGTCATTCCTAGACTAGAGGGAGAGTATCACTAACTTTCTGATTGTGGATAGAAAAGGAGGAAAATTAATATGGAATTAAACTCCGAAGATTCATGAAGCAAATAAGTTTGTTTAGCCACACGATTGGATAAATATCCATTGAGCCCATTAAAATGAATTGAAATGTGTTTTTGCTTTCATTTTTATGTTCGGCTTTAAAAGATACTCGTGACCGGGCTTATAGAAAGAATTTAGTAATACTTTTTTTGATGAAAAAACTGGTCGGTTACAAGCAACAAACTAGAATGGGTAAATTAAAATTATACAATTTTTTTTTTATTTTCCTTTTTTAGGGCTCTAGGGCTATACGGACTCGAACCGTAGACTTTCTCGGTAAAACATATCAAACTTTTTATTATCAAAATGATCTGAACTGTTTCAAAGACCCAACATGCAATTTTTTGTGCATTGGGCTCTTTCATTAACTGATATTTCTATCAGTTAGTCTGCCATATTTTTTTTGATAGAAAAATAGGAGATGGCTCCATGTGCTCTGAGTCATTATTTTAATTCTGATCCAGGAACACTACCAAAGTGTTTCAAAGGGGGTATCTTGACGTAGGTCTGCCTCTGGCCTAGATTAACCTAAGTTAGATGAAGTATTAACCTAAGTTAGATTAAGTCTCTATCGCTCTGCTTAAAAATGAAATATGAAACTTCATACACCTTAAAGTTCATAGGGCGAAAAGATATTTTTTTGAGGTCCTTGTACTCATTATGCCTAGCATTGAATAGACATTTACCTTATCAATATCTCAAATCAACGATGGGGCCTGTTTGGCACCTAAAAGGGACAAGACTGAACCCCTTGTCAGGCTATTGTTCTCTTGTTCCCTCAAAGTTATGGAGTAAGACATCGATTTCTCAATAAGATAAATTCTTTTGATTGCATGATGGACCCCCCTGAAAAACATTGGCGCGCGTGTAAACGAGGTGCTCTACCTAACTGAGCTATAGCCCTTAGTGCTTGTAATACCTATTTTATTATGTAGATAATTTCTTGTCAAGATGAATATTCCACGATCCAAGATCATAGTTCTTTGATCTGTTTGCGCGTTATTGCTTATAAGCAATATTCTATTTATAATCCATCGATGGGATGGGTCCCATTTGGTTTTCTTTGTGATGATAAACGGCCTACTTAACTCAGTGGTTAGAGTATTGCTTTCATACGGCGGGAGTCATTGGTTCAAATCCAATAGTAGGTAGAACTTATTAGATCCCACCGACTCTGGTCTCTAATAAGTTTTTATATCCATCTGCTTTTATTGATATTTATTTTGTATCTTTTCTATTTCTTTTTTTTTTGTTGGATCAAAATAGAATTACGCCCGATTTAATTCTGTCGAGTGAATACAATCAAATCAAATAAAAAATAGACCAAACCTCTTTTGATTATTCGGACACACCAACTAGTTCCGAAATCTCATTGATCGTCTCGACTCGTGTCCTAGCTCGTCGGAGAGCTAGATTTGCCTCAATTTTTTGTCTCTTTCCTTCAGCTTTTCTTAAATTAGCTTCTGCTATTTCAAGAGTTTGCCGGGCTTCTTGTGAATCGATGTCACTACCTTTCTCCGCATCATTTACTAAAACAGTGATCTCATTATTACCTATTCTAGCAAAACCTCCCATCAAAGCCATCGTTAACCATTGGCCGTCAAGACGTATTTTCAAAATACCTATATCGACGGCTGTAGCAACAGAGGCGTGATTTGGTAATACGCCAATTTGACCACTATTAGTAGATAAAATGATTTCGTTCACTTTTGAATTCCAAACGGTTCGATTAGGGGTCAGTACACAAAGATTTAAGGTCATTTATTCGAATTGCTCTCCATTTCTAAGTTCATAGCCTTCGCGGTAGCTTCATCGATGTTACCTACCAAATAAAAGGCCTGTTCAGGAAGACTGTCTAATTCTCCGGAAAGGATCAACCGAAACCCTCTAATTGTTTCTGCTAAACCAACATATTTTCCTGGAGAACCAGTAAAAACTTCTGCTACGAAAAAGGGTTGTGATAAGAAACGCTCAATTTTTCGCGCTCTTGCTACGGTTAAGCGATCCTCTTCGGATAATTCGTCCAACCCCAGGATAGCTATAATGTCCTGAA